TCGATCGAATCCTTATTGCGAATTCTATAAATTATACGCCCTCTAGTTGAATCATAACGACTTACTTCAATTTTCACTCTATCTCCTGGTAGGATCCGTATAAAACTACGCCGTATCCTTCCTGAAACATAACCAAGAATTAAGTCTTCATTATCTAAACGAACCCGGAACATACCATTGGGAAGTGATTCAGTAATTAAACCTTCATGAACCCACTTTTGTTCTTTCATTCCAGGTAAAACCTCCTTGACGTATCAACTAATGGAGGAAGAGTGATATTAGACAACCCGTCCTTTGGATTTTTTTTTTTTTTCACAAAAGAGAAGTTTCGGATCTAATTGGGATATTAGAAGGATTACCATATATAACACAAAATCTCTCCTCCGATTCTTTCTCGGCGAGCCTCTCGGTCTGTCATTATACCTTGAGAAGTAGAAAGGATTACAATCCCCATCCCACCTAAAATTCTAGGAATGCCTTGGTAGTTAGAATAGATTCGTAGACCAAGTCGACTTATCCGTTTTAAATTTAAAACCGTTCTATATCGCCCTTTAATATTTCGTCTATGTTTCAGGGTTAAAACCAAAAAAAAATTGTTCTTTTCTCGATGTTTCCTCACGTTTTGTATAAAACCTTCTTGTAAAAGTATTTTAACAATGTTTTCAGTAATATTAGTAGATACTATTCGAACAGTTCCTTTTCTATTTATGTCAGCATTTCGTATAGAAGTTATTATATCAGCAATAGTGTCTATACCCATGATGAACTAAAATTTGTGGTTTCTCACAAGTTGGATATAATAAACATGTTCTTTATTTGTTTTAAGGAAAGGTATATACGTGAGATACAATCTACTAAAAAATTAATTAATCTATTTCAGTCAAGTAAACTTAAGTATAACTTCTTACAGTACCTAATATTTTATAATACTTCTGGGGCTAATGAAACTATTTTAGTAAAATTTAACTGTCTCAATTCTCGTGCAATCGCGCCAAAAATTCTCGTTCCTTTAGGATTTCCTTCTTGATCAATTACAACTGCAGCATTGTCATCATATCGTATTATCATACCGTTATCACGTTTGAGTTCTTTACAAGTACGTACAATTACAGCTCTGATCACTTCGGATCTTTCTAGAGGCATATTTGGTACTGCTTCTTTGATCACAGCAACAATAATGTCACCAATATGAGCATATCGACGATTACTAGCTCCTATGATTCGAATACACATCAATTTTCGCGCCCCGCTGTTGTCCGCTACATTCAAAAGGGTCTGGGGTTGAATCATATCATTTTGTAATCTATTTTTAAAATGCAAACTGGGCGCAGAAAAAAAAAAAAGAAATATTTTTTGTCCAAAAAAAGAAACTCGCAATTGGTTTTTGTTAGTCCAAAGGAAGGAAAGACTTCTTGCCGTTCATTTTACATTGTTATTGGGAAAGAATAAATTGAGTTCGTATAGGCATTTTTGATGCTGCTATTTGAATAGCTTTTCTGGCTACATTTTCTGCTACTCCCCCCATTTCATAAAGTATTCTACCCGGTTTAACGACAGCTACCCAATATTCGGGAGATCCTTTACCCGATCCCATACGTGTTTCTGCGGGTCTTACTGTAACGGGTTTGTCTGGAAATATACGTACCCATATTTTTCCACCACGACGTACATTTCGTGTCATTGCTCGTCTTCCCGCTTCTATTTGTCTAGATGTGATCCAAGTGGGTTCAAGTGCCTGAAGAGCATATCTACCGAAGCAAAGACTATTACCTCTAGAAGATATCCCCTTCATTCTTCCTCGATGTTGTTTACGGAATCTGGTTCTTTTGGGGTTATAGTTGATGGTTGTTTCGCAATTCCATCTCTACTACAGAACTGGACATGAGAGTTTCTTCTCATCCAGCTCCTCGCGAATCAAAGGAAAAGATTGACAAATAGTTAATTAAATTCAGATATATGTATGTAAGTAATGAAGAATATACTAAATAATATAATAATACACTGAATCCGTAGGATTCTTGAATATTTTCGCTAGTTTATTTAAAAAGTATTTTCTACACTTTATATATAGTATAGTCTAAAGAATTTCTATTTAGTTTACTTTCTTTTTATTGTATTATCATATCGGCGGTCCTAAAATCGAACAATCCAATAAAATTCAACTTTCGCGGGCGAATATTTACTCTTTCAATACTTTTTTAGTTGTTGGGTGACGTTTCAGAGTCAATGAAAAGGTCCCTGGTTTGTTCCGCCATCCCCCCCAATGAATCATTAGGAGTCATGTTCAAGAGAATCTTATGCATTCATAGGTTCCGTCGTTCCCATCGCTTCTCTATTAATGGTTAGGTCTGAATTTGACAATGGAGCTCTTCGTGCAATTTGTTGTTGAGTCAATCTTCTTAATCTTTCTTGGCTCGAAGCTCTTTTTGTTGTTCTATCAACAAATTAGGGATCAATCTCAATCTTGATGCTTTATTACATACATTGTTTTTTCTTAGAT